GATTTGATCTATATCAAAAGAATAAATTATTTCATTTCAAAATGGATTCTTGAAGTCATTCTAATCATAACACTAAATTCATTTTATTGATACATAAATGTACTCACAAATTCAAATATTTCATCGAATCATTGATAAAATAGATTCAATATGTTCTGTCCCTAAAGCAAATTTTTATTTTATTTTTTTATTGAAAAATTATTTTCAAAAATTTGCGGATCTCTATCCTTCTTACCTTACCCAATTTCCAAAGTTTTTTTTTCCCGGCTTCTTTTTAAATATCAATCTACCTATCGAATCTTAGTATTAGTAATAAATGACAGAAATGGAGTTTGAACCTCCCGTCCTTTGCAACAAACCAATAATTCCCGTAAAGAATTTTCTCTTTATTTGAACATTACTTCTTTTTTTTTCTTATTATGACTTGAATAAAAAAAATTTCGAAATAGAAATGATTAATAAAAAATTTCTATGGAATTATGAAAGAGCGAACAATCTTTTTTTTTGATCGAATCATATCATTATATTGACAATTGCAAAAAACTGTTCATACTATGAACGTAGTATAATGGCGGTCGGGCAAGTATGCCCCCATCGTCTAGTGGTTCAGGACATCTCTCTTTCAAGGAGGCAGCGGGGATTCGACTTCCCCTGGGGGTAGGGTGTTACGAAAGGAATTTGATCAAGAATTTTAAATCAAAACTGAAATGTATTCTTCCTATTGTGCTGGGTCGATGCCCGAGCGGTTAATGGGGACGGACTGTAAATTCGTTGGCAATATGTCTACGCTGGTTCAAATCCAGCTCGGCCCAAGAATTTGCCGATCCACTATGAAATTCTAGAACCCATTTCTAGTTCTCCGGAAATGACTGATGTGCTCTGATACGGAAGAATCCAAATATGAAACATATCTAAGGTTTTTTCTTTTGTTTTCTGTATTAAATATTTCCTTCCACAAATTCGAATCTTGCTAATAATCTGTATCCATGTCAAGATCTGTAAGTAGAAAATCTAGGGAAAAATGGAAAAAAAAAATATTTTTTTTTCCATTTTCAATCGATTTGTAAATAACAAACGGATTACGAGTCATTTGTGTCGATCTCACTAAAGTCGATATCAATATACATATCAATATATACAAAAATACGCTTTTTTCATTTACAACAAAATGGTTCAAATCCGAAATAGAAAAAGAAAAGGTTTGACAGAAACGGTCCGTAAAAATATTTATACAGTACACCCCTTTCCCTGGGATTGTAGTTCAATTGGTCAGAGCACCGCCCTGTCAAGGCGGAAGCTGCGGGTTCGAGCCCCGTCAATCCCGTTGGATACAAACCCAAAAAAAGAAAAAAGACATCAATTCATTTTTTGTGTATTTGTAAAGAATCAAATTGATAAACAAAATTTTATTCCTAATGGGGCTCCCCCCCTGCTTTTTCATTTGTTTCGACGAAAAAAGAAGGAAAGTAATTTTGTAATTTCATCAAGAAGAAATGTTTTTTTGTTTTCTTTAGTATGGATAAAAGATCTTCCTATGTTATACTATTTCATGAGTTGATTTGATAGCTCAGATTTTGTGATTCATGATATTGATCCGATTTGATATCATCAAAATCAAATTTAGACCATTGTTGAAAGATTTATCATCTCTATGGGATTAAATCCCGAATTTTTTTTTTATTGGAAATTTAAGAGAAAGAGAACATAATAAAGATTATGGAAGTAAATATTCTCGCATTTATTGCTACTGCACTGTTTATTCTAGTTCCTACTGCTTTTTTACTTATAATTTATGTAAAAACGGTAAGTAAAAGTGACTAATTTCACTGAACTATGACTTCTTCATTTTTATGAATGATTTAAAAAAATGATCGTACAATCAGCGTAATCCAGATAGTAGAAATCTATTTTATTTCTACTATCTGAGAATTGCGTCCAATTTTTTTTTTTTTTATTTCAGATTATTTTTACAACCAATTCTGGTATCTTATGATCAAAAGGGGATAAAAAAAAAGAATGGTGATTGCACAGTCCGCCATTTTCCATATATATATATATAACCAGGTTAAGCGTCAATTCATCGAAATAGAAATTTTAAGAAAAATTTGATTGGAGTAGGAATCCATTTCTTCTTCTTTTTTATTTTCTTTATTTTATCAAAATAAGAATATGGGAATAATTCAAATATTTGTTTGATTGAAAGAGTATTTTCAATTCCTATTAAGATATATAGAATACATTACACTACTAGAATAGAACCCTAAAATGAAGATAGATTTTCTATTTGAACTCAATTAATTCTTAATTAGTATTAGTCTAAATGAAATATTTTCATTCAATAGTTCAGAAATTAAAAAACTCAGGTAGAAAACAAAAAGATCCCTCAACTCAATTTTGAGTATCCCTATAGTCCACTTCTTCCCCATACTACGAGGGAAAGGGAAAATGAAAAAACTACCATTAAAGCAGCCCAAGCAATACTTACTATATCCATGTCAATTTTGTCTCCTATCTCTTATGAAGGAATTATTTCATTATTTTTTCAAATTTTTTCTTCTATTATCTTTTTTGTATTATTCGATAAAAATACTATAATAGTGGAATTGCTGTTACAGAGTCAAAAAAAGGATTCTGGGCTAAAATCATTGACGAAAAACAAGAATTCATTCTATCTATTAGAACATCTAAAAAGTTTTTTGATTATTTTTAGTAAAATCGGAAAACATTAAGGATAAAAAAAACATCATAGGAACTTATAAGTAAATGAATGTTACTAACAGGTGGGAATAATAAGATTTCTCTTTTATCCCCTCATTTCCTTAATAATTTAATAAAAAAAGAATCAAGACAGATTCATTTGCATACTTATACTCTTCTTTGTATTTGAAAGAATCCCTTAGATGTCTCCCGATTCGTTTTCTAAAAAAACGTAATCTAATCTTTCATTTCAAGTGTCTTATCGATCAGGCGACACCCGGATTTGAACTGGGGAAAAAGGATTTGCAGTCCCCCGCCTTACCACTCGGCCATGCCGCCAATACAAATATAGATATAAAGTATATGAGAATACTCCCCCTTTTTCTATTGAAAAATGGAAAAACAATCTTGAGACAAATCACAACCGTTAACTATGAATTTATGAATTATTCTTGAATATTTGAATATAAAATGGTTTTTTCTTAATGAGATCAGAAAATACAAATTGATACATAACCAATCAATATTGCTTTTTTATTCAAAAACTTTGTTCATTCCAATTATAACAGCAACTGTCAATATATGTAAACCCTAGAATATCAATTTGAATTGTTACACAGATATTTTCTAATCGAGTATCTTATCCATATCTATATAGATATTAGAATACCAATACTATAACGGAATTTTCAAGAAATTATCGTGCTTCTCCTTTTTTTTTACAATTTTCAATAAAAAATTTTTAAAAATTCACACGACATGTTATGTGTTATCCTGAACAAATATGACTGCAATAAAGTTAGAGACAGATCTATAGCTGGAGCATATTTCAAAAATACAAGCCTTATTACATTACATATTACATATTCTAATCATATTCTCCCCAAAATAATTCACTTCAAAATATCTCTTTTCTTGACAATCCCGAATGGATTTTTTTTATATCCAATTGAATTTGAATATGTAATATCATAATAATGATAGAAATGAAATGCATTTTTTTATATTCCTAAAAAAAATCTTGAAATCCCAGTAGGATTTTCCAATCCTTTTTAGATTAGAATTTCGATTCTATCTGTTTGTTTTGTTGCAAATTCCTTCCTTCGAAGTTGAGTATAAAATTCTATTATTTCTTTTTCTTTTCATAATAGGTATTTTATACACTAATAAATATTTGATACACGGGATTAGGTAAAATTTCATGTAATTCAGTATAAAGAATAGAAATTCCAGTATTGCTAAATGGATTCATGTGATTTGATGAAGCATGACAGCAAATCGTGGAATATTTTTCGATCAAATTCACGGGGAAATTGAAAATGCTTGGGAGTGGAAATGAAGAAATGTCTACACTACCTGGATTGAATCAGATACAATTGGAAGGGTTTTGTAGATTCATTGATCGGGGCTTAACAGAAGGGCTTTTTAAGTTTCCAAAAATTGAGGATACAGATCAAGAAATTGAATTTCAATTATTTGCCGAAACATATCAATTATTAGAACCCTTGATAAACGAAAAAGATGCTGTATATGAATCACTTACATATTCTGCTGAATTATATGTATCCACGGGATTAATTTGGAAAAGTAGTAGAGACATAAAAAAACAAACTATTTTTGTTGGAAACATTCCTCTAATGAATTCTCTGGGAACTTCTATAGTAAATGGAATATATAGAATAGTAATCAATCAAATATTGCAAAGTCCTGGTATCTATTACCGTTCAGAATTGGACCCTAACGGAATTTCGGTCTATACTGGCACTATAATATCAGACTGGGGGGGTAGATTAGAATTAGAGATTGATAAAAAAGCAAGGATATGGGCTCGTGTGAGTAGGAAACAGAAAATATCTATTCTAATTCTATTATCAGCTATGGGTTCGAATTTCAGCGAAATTCTAGAAAATGTTTGTTATCCTGAAATTTTCGTGTCTTTCCTAAATGATAAGGATAAAAAAAAAATTGGGTCAAAAGAAAATGCCATTTTGGAGTTTTATCGACAATTTGCTTGTGTTGGCGGAGATCCAGTATTTTCTGAATCTTTATGGAAAGAATTACAAAAAAAATTTTTTCAACAAAGATGTGAATTAGGAAGAATTGGTCGACGAAATATGAACCAAAAGCTTAATCTTGATATACCCCAGAACAATACATTTTTGTTACCACGAGATATATTGACAGCTGCGAGTCATTTGATTGGCATGAAATTTGGAATGGCTCTACTTGACGATATAAATCATTTGAAAAATAAACGTATTCGTTCCGTAGCCGATCTATTACAAGATCAATTTGGATTGGCC